GATCTTTTTTAGGTCTCTACTCACCTCGATGGTTATGTGCCATGATATCCCTTGAAGCATATATGCGATAGATAAGCTCCCGTAACCATGCCATATTTACTTGCGCTTGCCTGAACAGAATTTCTTTCTCAAAGAAATGTCTAATTCCACAAAAAGTCTTTTTTCACGAGGTATAACTAACTATTCCTATATTATCTGTTACGGAATCGACCATGGATCAATTCCCCTTTTCTTCCATTTTTAAGTCTTGAATGCACCTAGAATTCTGAGCTTCATGTTCCTCCTCCCAAGATACATGTCAGAGCCGGGGGCATCCCAATCAGATTAAATGGGATGACAGTTTATCAGTCCAAATCTGTCAAATGAAAATTTCGATCAAATCACACATCGCAATATACTAGGCCCTCTAATTCCCTAAGGGGCTTATCTAAAAGATTCGCAATATAACTAGGAAGACGTTTCAAATACCACACATGAGTCACAGGACATGTCAGTTTGATGTATCCCATTTGGTACCTTCGTATCCGAGAATCAACAAATTCCACCCCGCATTCTTCACAATATTTCGGGTCTTCTTTTTCAGCTCCAATCCCTCGGTAATTTCCACAAGCACAAATCCCACTTTTTATGGGTCCAGAAATTCTTTCACAAAACAATCCATCTTTCTCCGGTTTATTAGTTTTATAATGAAAAGTATAGGGTTTTGTTACCTCTCCAACTATCTCTCCATTGGGTAGAATTTTTTTTGCCCAAGCCCTGATTTGTTGAGGGGAAACTGGTCCAATTCGAAGTTGTTGATGTTTATACTGGTCGATCATAGAATAGAAATTATGATTCATTGAGATCAAGCTTCCTTCCTATTCATCTGGAAGTTCTTTTCAGATACAAGGAAATGATTCAGTTCCAGGGACAAAGATCGTAGTTCTCGAACGAGCAATCGAAAAGATTCTGGAGCACCCTCTGGTTTAGGTAATGTTGCTCCAATAATCGTAGCACCAAGTACTTCTTGACGAGCTCTAATATGATCAGATTTATAAGTAAGCATCTCTTGTAAAATATGAGCAACACCAAATCCCTCTAGAGCCCAAACTTCCATTTCTCCTACTCTTTGTCCCCCTTGTTTGGCCCTCCCTCTAAGGGGTTGTTGTGTAACAAGTGCGTAATGCCCACTGGAACGTCCATGGATTTTATCATCAACTTGATGAATTAATTTTAGGATATAGGACTTTCCTATTAGAACAGGTTGTTCAAAAAGATCTCCTGTTCTTCCATCAAATATTCTGCTTTTTCCCGGATATTCGGGTTCAAATAACCATGGATTTTTTGTTTGCTTACTGGCTTCATATAATTCAGAAAACACTAGTTTTCTTGAGGCCTCTTGCTCATATCTCTCATCAAAGGGCCCTATTCTATAATGTTTCTTTAGCAGATCCCCCGCTAACCCGAGAGAACATTCAAATATCTGTCCCACATTCATTCGTGAGGGGACTCCTAATGGGTTGAATACCATATCAACGGGCGTTCCATCTTGTAAATAGGGCATATCTTGTCTAGACAAAATCTTAGAAATTATACCTTTATTCCCATGCCTTCCAGCTACTTTATCACCTACTTTGATTTCACGTTTCTGTGAAATATATACACGAATCCTTTCTGGATTATAATTGGAAACCTCCTTTCTATGGATCCATCTCACATCAATAACTCGACCCCTTCCCCCTATAGGTAGTCTTAGAGAAGTTTCTTTTGAAGTGGATACCTGAATGCCAAGTATAGCTCGTAATAATCTATCCTCCGGGGCATATGACGATTCGCTCGCTGTCTGAGGTGTTAATTTACCTACTAAGATATCACCTGTTTCTACCCAAGATCCAAGCATCACAATTCCATTTTTGTCTAAATTTCGGAGTAAACGAGCCTCTAAATGCGGAATCTCCTTAGTTATTCTTTCAGGACCTTGGCTTGTTACATGAGTCTGAATTTCATATTTTCGGATGTGAAAAGAAGTATAAATATCTTCATAGACCAAACGTTCGCTAATTAGTACTGCGTCTTCAAAATTGTAACCTTCCCATGGCATATAAGCTACTAATACATTTTTTCCTAAAGCGAGTTCCCCACCAACTGTAGCCGCACCGCCCGCTAGAATTTGTCCCTTTTTAATGTATTTATCCTCCTGAACCTGAGTTTTTTGATGCATACAAGTATTTTTGTTAGAACGTTGATACATAACTAATGGGATACTTAGAGTATCCCCATTACTTGAGAAAATGATCTTTTGAGTATCAGTATAAATGATTTTTCCCTTGCGTTCGGCTATAGCTGAAATCCCCGAATCTAGAGCCGTTTGGCCTTCCAACCCAGTTCCAACAATGCACTTCTCAGACCGAGAAAGGGGAACTGCTTGGCGCTGCATATTAGAACTCATTAAAGCTCGATTCGCATCATTATGCTCGATAAAAGGAATGAGGGAAGCTCCAATAGAAAAATATTGGAAGGGAAAAATGCTTCTAAGATGAATCTCTTCCCATGCAATAGTCAGGAATTCTTGACGATATCGAGCTGGAACAACCTGTTTTTCTTGAATACCCCGATTCAAGGCCAAAGAATTTCCTGCTGCTACCATATAATATTCATCTATATTTGGTGATAAATAAACCATCTGTGCCTCTTTTGATCTATTAGATAATTCATAAAACGGACTCTCTATAGATCCCCAATAACCAACCTTCACATGAATAGCTAATGATCCAATAAGTCCAACATTGATTCCTTCGGACGTGTCAATAGGACAAATACGTCCATAGTGACTCGGGTGGATATCTCGTATCCGAAAACTAGCAGTTCGCCCCGTCAATCCTCCAGGGCCCAAATAACTCCATTTTCGCCCATGAACAATTTGTGTCAACGGATTAGTTTGATCCAAAACTTGAGATAAAGGGTGTAGGCCAAAAAACGATTCATAAGTAGTTGTTAATGAAGTTGAATTTACCAAATTTTGAGGAGTCGGTATCAATTTATGCCTGATTGCTCCACATATAGTTCCTCGAATCGTATTTTCTAAACGAACAAGAGCCAATCCAAATTGATCCTGTAATAGATCTGCTACAGAACGAATACGTTTATTTTTCAAGTGATTAATATCGTCAAGTGTACCCATTCCCAATTTCATTCCAATCAAATGATCCACAGCAGCCAATAGATCTCGTGGTAACAAAAATGTATTGTTTTGGGGTATATCAAGATTCAGTCTCCGGTTCATATTTCGTCGACCAATCTTTCCTAATTCACATCTTTGTTGAAAAAATTTCTTTTGTAATTCCTTGCATAAGGACTCAGAAAAGACCGGATCTCCCCCTACACAGGCAAATTGTTGATAAAACTCCAAAATAGCATTTTCTTTTGACCCAATCTTTTTTTTTTCTTTATCATTCGGGAAAGACAAGAAAATTTCAGGGTAACAAACATTATCTAGAATTTCTCTTATATTCGAACCCATAGCTGATGATAGAACTAGAATAGATATTTTTTGTTTTCTACTTACACGGGCCCATATCCTTGCTTTTCTATCAATTTCTAATTCCGACCTTCCCCCCCAATCCGATATTATAGTACTGGTATAGACAGAAATTCCGTTATGTTCCAATTCTGAACGGTAGTAAATACCGGGACTTTGCAATATTTGGTTGATCACAATTCGGTATATTCCATTTACTATAGAGGTTCCAAAAGAATTCATTATAGGGATGTTTCCAATAAAAACGGTTTGTTCTTGCATATTTCTACCGGTTTTCCAAATTAAGACCGCGGGTACATATAATTCAGAAGAATATGTGAGTGATTCATACACAGCATCTCTTTCTTTTATCAAGGGCTCTACCAATTGATATGTTTCCACAAATAATTGAAATTCAATTTCTTGATCTCTATCTTCAATTTTTTGAAACTTATGAAATTCTTCCGTCAAGCCCTTATTAATGAACCTACAAAATCCCTCAAATTGTATCTGACTAAATCCAGGTATTGTGGATATTCCCTCATTTCCATTCTGTAGCATCTTAATCTGAAGTTTCCTCTTTATTGAAAAAATCCCATTCTATTTTCTATTGGCTTGGCTCACTATTCATCGAACCCTACCGATTGATCTAGCAATGATGAAATGGATATTCTGTTTACTGAATCACATAAAATTTTATTCAACTCCATCCATATATATCATAAATATGAACGGAAGCAAGACAGAGAAATGGAGGGCATTTTCGATGCAAGTTCAAATTTGAGCTTAAGCCAGGTACAAATAGGAATAAATGGAAATTGATAAAGCATTCGGAAAAAATTCTGTCACTTAGGCTGATGGAGTCTTTTATCGGATATCAAAATTGATCCAATTTATACCTAATTCTTTTATTATGATATATTATGATATTACCATTGATATTACGATCAGGGTACAAAAAAATAAAAAATCAATGAATTCAGGATTTAATCTGCTCTCTATGAATAAGATAAAAACAGAAGAAAATAGCATAGATTTTATCTTTTTTTAGCACACGCAATTCAATGTTCAAAGTTCAAAAAGTAATTCGCAAATCTTTTTTTGTGTTTGGTAGTAGAATTTCTAAAATACAATGGAATTGCGTACGTATATAGTCATAGGAGTAATCTTTAGGAAGTAAATGCCGATATAGCTATCTAGCTATTCGTATATTACATCTTTTATCATAATTGAACTTGGTGCAACATAGGTTCGGTCGCACTCTATCATAATGTCTATCTTCTATTCATATTCAATGAAATATTCAAGCACGATCCTATATAGGGATAGGATATGTGCATAAGAAATAGACCCGGGCTCAATATCTTATCTACGTATAAAAATTTCTGTTCTGGAGTTTAAACTGTTCTGTTCTGGGGTTTACATATACACATATATTTTATTATAATTAGAATTGTAATTAGAATTGATAATTATTAGTTGTAAATCAATTTGGATTTTGCATCCATTAAGATAATACAAATGGAGATACAAAATTAAGAACTGTTCGCTAATTCAAAGTAAGTAAGTAAGAGTAAAAGATAAAAGAAATAAATAAATAGTTAATGAAGTAAAGAGTGAATTATTAGAAATTGCCCTGCATTTTACAGTCTGTTACCGGGGCCGGGAATCTTTTCACTTTTCGATAGATCTATAGAAAAGTGAAAAGAGAAGGTAAGTTTTTAAACGATGCGTGTTTTGAGATAAAATAAATCGAAGAAAAGAATAGAAACAGGATCCAATAAAAAAGAGGAATTCTTTTTTGGAAAAGGATAAGTCCAATGGGATTCAAGATCCAAAAAGAAATTAAGAAAGTAAAAAATTCAAATCAAAACAAAATGAGGAGAGGAATAGAAATAGAATAAAATAGAATAATAAGTATAAGAATATCTATACATAATTACATAATTTCTTTCTTTATTTATCCATTTTGGATGGAATTTGGCGGCATGGCCAAGTGGTAAGGCGGGGGACTGCAAATCCTTTATCCCCAGTTCGAATCTGGGTGTCGCCTGATCAACAAAAAAATACTTGGAATTTTTTAATCCTGTTGATCGAACTTGACGAATCCTTGCCCATAGGGCAAGGGCTAGGTCTGTCGATACTTGATTTTGAGAACCCGTAAGGGCCTATAAAAAAAAGATGACAGTCTTTTTTCTCAAAATATGGGTTATGAGTGTGGCTCAAACAGGTACCAATAAATCTGAAACAACCCAATCTTATTAATGATTGGTTTGGGCTATTCTGAATTGAATCAAATAAAAGAAATAGTGAGAATTCATTCTGGGCATCAGAACTATGAAAGTAAGAAGTCGGAAATCTTGGTATCCAAAGGTTCCTAAGAGACACTCCATTTTGGTTCTTAAGGTTTAAGAAAGGATTCTAAAAAAGACTATAAAGACTCCCTAATTAAAAGACTCCCTAATTATTTTACACTATAACTTTCTTAATATTGAGGTAGTGTCTACTACCTCTGTCTGCGATCAAATTAGATTGGATAAGCTGATGGTAAATCCATTTCATAATTGTGGAAAGAACTGAAGATACTTTGTATCCAGACTTACTAAAGGCTCTGAGTGCTGATCATAAATTTAATCAGAATGGTTGAATAGCTCTTCTTTTTTTTTTCCAATTCTTTATATTTCAATGTGAATAAGAAATATAGGAAATTTTTATGAATGGATTCATGAAATTGTTTCATAAAGAGCTGTAAGTAAGAATCCTATTTTGACTCTGCACCATTGATTCCACTATGATTATGAATCAATAATGGAATAATTCCTTCAATAGGAGACATAATTCACATGGATATAGTAAGTCTCGCTTGGGCTGCTTTAATGGTAGTGTTTACATTTTCTCTTTCACTTGTAGTATGGGGAAGGAGTGGGCTTTAGAGCTAGGAATATTACTAATTTAGTACTTTACTTAAAAATCTACTTGTATCAATTGTGATCATTTTGCGAAAGCTTAAAAAAACTTGACTTGCTTTAGTTTATCTATCTATTATTTATTAGATATATTTTTAGTATTAGATTTCTATTTTCTATTTAATCCTATATTAAATATTTTTCTTTTATTATTCTATTTCTTTTATTATTCTATTTAGTATTAGATACTATCTAATACTAATATTCTTATATTTAGATAATATATTATATTATATTATATGGTATATGCCCGTACCATTCTTCCTACATTAATTCTTTTGAAGGGCTCCCGGATCCATATCCATAAGCATAAGAAGAGATATAAAAAATCAGGAATTCAAGCAGTTGGGCTTGCAATTCTTTTGGATTGATCAAAATACATACAAATGGGTGTAGAGAAAAAAGATAAAATTCGAGTGCTATTTCATTTTGATGTACGTCTAATATATATTATTAATTATATATAGATATCTATTGTCAATTTATCTATATAAGAGAAAGCTTCTTTCTGTATACAATACAATTTTATGTTTTATGTACTAAAAATATGAATGAATATGAAATAAGACTTAATTGTATCTTAATTGTATAGTGTGGTAGAAAGAGCTATATATAGCTCTTTCTACCACACTATCTCAGATACTTCTTATTCCACATTTCATTTAAGACTTAAATAGAGTTTTAAACCTTTTAATTTCTTCAATCATTGATAAAAATGAATAATTCAAGTTTAATTCAAATTAATCATTTTGGCTGACTGTTTTGACGTATATGATAAGTAAAAAGGCAGTAGGAACTAAAATGAACAGCGCAGTAGCAATAAGCGCAAGAATATTGACTTCCATAATCTCTTTGTTTTCTTCTTTCACAATAATTCGGGATCTAATCCCATAGAGATGATAAAGTAGATTCCTATTCAAAGTTATGAATTACATCTTGATGATACTAACAATATTATGAATAACAATATCAAATCGATTTATCGTCGCGAATTGAATAGTATAACATAGGAAGATCTTTTATCCATACTCAATATAA